GATCTGCTTCCGGCTGGTCGTTTAAGGTTTTAATTTAACGGGTAGACAAGTGTTGTTCTTATTGTAATAACTCCTAGAAAGTCAAAGTTTCTTGTGCTTAACACCAAATAAGAGGAGAAGATTAATTCTTATAAATGACGCTTAAAATCAGTGCATTAATTCTGCCACTCCAAAAGGTGAAAATTAGAGAATTTGAATGTGGTTGGTAAGTTTTTGGTAATAGTTTGAGAGGTTTACGGGAACTAATGGTAAGTAAGATAGTTAAATAAACTATTAAAAAAAAGAGACCGAGGATTATGAGAGAGTGGGGTCTTAATTGGGGCATAAGTATAGATAAATTCATATCTTCTTATCAACAGTAAGGTGCTTTATTTAAGCTATATCTATAAGGGTGTTCAACTTGGTATAATGTAATTAGTAGGGTAAAAATGTAAGCTTGGATAAAAGCTACGAAAAATTCAAATAAAGTATAACCAATTCTAATAATTACCAAAAAAAGTATAGTAGCACTACCTACAAGACTACTTAAGGTATTTGCTATTAAACCCAAGACAATGTGTCCCGCTCTAATATTAGCGATTAGTCGGACGGTTAAAGTTAGGGGGCGGATTAAAATACTAATGGTTTCAATTAATACCAAAATTGGTTGAAGCCCTAAAGGAGCTCCTCTGGGAGCTAAATGAGCTGCCCTGGCGGTTGGATTTAAGATTCAACCAGAAATAACTAAACAGCCCCAGAAAATTAAACTAAAAATTATAACAGTGAATAGGTTACTAGTAAGAGTATAACTATAAGGTGTTAACCCTAAAAGGTTGTTTAAGGCTAAATAAACAAAAAGAATCGTAATGGCTAAATTAAAACTTTGGTATCGTCTATTACTTGGTTGATTTCAGGTTTGAGTTACTATCAAAGAGGTAGCTTTTACTATTACCTGAGGGTAAAAGGAACTATTAAAAACTAATAGAAGAGTAACAAGCGGGATCAACCATTGTTTTAAGTTAGAAGCTCCATCCAAGCTTGAAAAAAGGTCCCTTATCATTTTTAATAGGGCGTACCACCTATAAGGTCGAAACTTATTGCTACTACTAGCTGTATTAAATATTTATGGCCATGGCAATTTTATCATGAAAAGATAAGGTAATTTTTTTACTACATAAACTGGAGTTATAGGTTAAATATTTAGGTTATATGGTAACATATGCTATAACTTAGAAACAGTTTCCACTATTTCTACTATGTTACGACTTATCTAAAATTGAATTTAGAGTGACGGGCGATTTGTGCATATTATAATTTATATTCATTTTTTAAGGTTAATGAAAATTACTTTTAAGTCCATCTTCAATACTGGTTATTCAGTAGATCTGCAATTTTAATTAATGTAACTCGCCTGAACTTTTATATTTTCTGCACCGTGGTCTGTTGTGAGTACAAATATTTTTGGTCAAATATAAAATTCAACCATAACGAGGGCATACAAAATCTCAATAAAAGTAAATTAAGCTTGGTGGTTATCATTTACTCGGTAAGTTCCCCTAAAATTTTATAATACCGCCATGTTTATTAAGTTTGAACTTATAATGTTTTACTGCTTAAAGTGTTTTGTTAGTTATTGAATAAGAGGGTATCTAATCCTCGTTTTAGACCAATTTTGATAAAGTAGGTTGAACATTTAGGTTGACTCTAAATCTATTTTACTAGTATTTAAAGATATACCTTCATTACACTCTTTATAATATTTACATCAGTATAGTATGACCGCGTTTGCTGGCACTATATTTAACCTAATGTACAATAAATGTTTTATCTTGCTGTCGCAAATTTTAAAATTTTCTTAACTGGTGGGTTCAAAAAATACCATTATTATCTAATATTGTTAAATTATTAATACCTAAACAGTTATTCTTTACGAGTTTAACTATTTTTGGGTTATGGGCCCAACAGCTTTACTTAGCTTACATAAAGATTATAAATTTATTCAATCCAAAAGTCCATTAGTTCATTCATAAAGAAGGCCAACAAAAAGGAGACTTAAGAAGCAAAAAAAAAGTGGATAGGTACCTAAAATAGAAGTTTGGAAGGAGTTTAAAGCTCACGGTAATAAGATAATCGTTTCAATATCAAAAATTAGAAATAAAACTACTAGAATAAAATAACGTAAACTAAAAGGCCGTCGTATGGTGCTAAAAGGTTGGAAACCGCATTCAAAAGGGGAAAGTTGGTTAGATAGGGTTATAGTAGAATAACTTAAAGTATAATATAAGATTAGTAGTAGTAGACTTAACCTAATTAAAAGGAGGAAAATTAATAACAAAGTACATGATTTATATCCTAAAAGGTTTTCAAAACCTTTATTAAATGTACCATTTCCAGTTTGTATTTTGTTTAGGCACATTAATTGCAGAATACTATAGACTTTCAAATTTTTGATTTTTAAATAAGAAGTAAAATTGGGGCTGCTAACTCTGATTAGGGAGTGTATTCCACTTCTTTATGGTCAGTTTACTTTGAGGGTTTCTTATTAGTTTAATGGTTCTTAACTATGTTGAAAGCATTGTTCTTTTAAGATTTTGTTTGCCTGTTTTTATTGCATATATATATAAGGTAAATGTTACTTTGAGTAGGTATTTGTATATAATTAACGGGATTGGAAATTTATTGTGTTTTTTAACTTTATTTTTGCTGATATTAATTTTGCTGCAAACAGGTAAAGGTAATAAATATAGTTATTATTTTTATTTAATAAGTCTCGGTGTTCTTTTATTATTATGTTTTTGCGCAAATAATATTTTATTGTTTTATGTTTATTTTGAAAGAAGATTAGTTCCCATTTTGTTAATAATTTTAGGTTGAGGGTACCAGCCGGAACGATTGCAAGCAGGTATATACATAGTTATGTATACTGTCGCTGGGTCTTTTCCCTTGTTACTATTATTTTTAAATTTATATTATTGAAATGGGAGGAGAGACTATTATTTACTTCGGAGATTTGGGTGGTTTAGATCCAGCGGTTGAGTTTTTGTGGGTTTATTGGCTTTTTTAATTAAATTGCCGGTTTACTCTATGCATGTTTGATTACCGAAGGCTCATGTTGAAGCTCCTTTAGGGGGTTCAATAGTTTTAGCTGGTATCCTTTTAAAATTGGGAGGTTACGGGTTATATTTTTATAATCAGTTAATTACTAGGAGTGATAGCCTATTATATTATTTAATTATAAGTCTTAGGTTATGGGGGGGAGTAATTGCTGGTTTATTATGTTTATGCCAAAGGGACATTAAGAGGATAATTGCGTACAGCAGAATTGTTCATATAAGGATTGTAGTTACGGGGGTGTTAAGGAGCATTTCTTATGGTTTGGTTAGAGCTTTAATTACCATAATTGCACATGGGTGGGCTTCTTCTATACTTTTTTCATTAGCTTATTGTACTTACTTAAAAGTAGGCAGTCGGAGTTTTTTATATAGTAAAGGATTACTCAAATTGTACCCTGTTCTTAGGTTAGGATGGTTCTTGGTGCTAAGAACAAATATATCGGTTCCACCAACTTTAAATTTTGTGGGGGAAATAATATTTATTCCAGTGGCTAGTTTTTTTAATTTTTACTTTTTAATGGTTTTTTTGGTTATTATGTTTTTAAGGGTGGTGTATAATATAATGTTATATATCAAAGTTAACCATGGTGCAGTTAGGAGTTATCTAGGAATAAGAGTAAGAAGGTTAAATAGTTGTGAGTTATTAGTATTATTTGGTCACCTTGTTCCTTTATTACTTTTAATTAAAGGAGAAATTTTTCTTCTGTTTACAGTATTCTGTAATTAACGAAAAGGACACATCCTTTTTTGATTTACAAAATCAATGCTTTATTTAAGCTATTTTCGTATGAGCCTCATCAATAGATACTAACATATAAAAAAAGTCACACTACGTCTACGAAATGCCAATATCAAGCAGCGGCTAAAAATCCTAAGTGGTGTGTTTTGCTGAAATGCAGTTTAGCTAAACGTATTAGGCAAATAGTTAAAAAGGTAGCTCCCACTATTACATGGAGACCATGAAATCCCGTGGCAATGAAAAAAGTACTACCATATACACTATCTGCAATAGTAAAAGAAGTTTCTTGATATTCTGTTCATTGTAGATATAAAAAGTAAAAGCCAAGTATTACGGTAAGGGTTAGTCCTACTAAGGCGGATTTTAATTGGCCTTCTTCTAAAGAATGGTGTGCCCAAGTAATTCTTACTCCGGATAGCAATAATACGCTAGTATTTAGGAGAGGAACCCCAAAGGTGTGTAAGGTTGTAATACCTGTTGGAGGTCATTGCCTACCTAGGTCAATTGAGGGGGCTAATCTTCTATGGAAATAGGCTCAGAAAAAGGCAAAAAAGAAGCAAACTTCTGAGACAATAAATAAAGCTACTCCTATTTTTAGACCAGAAGTAACATAACTAGTATGATGGCCTTGGTATGTACTTTCGCGAACAATATCCCGTCATCATAGAGCAGCTACCAGGGTGGTTAATATTAGACCAAATAATAATAAGGTTGTTAGATGAAACCGGACTCAAAGTACGAATCCAATGGGTATTCTTAAGATGCTTAGGGAACCAATTAGAGGTCAGGGTCTTATTTCAACAAGGTGAAAAGGGGTTTTACGCATACAATTAATTAAAATAATTGGGTAACTAGGGTTTTAAATTAAAACGGAGTCGCCGGTTGACGGGTATTGTTGATGTCAATATTATAGAATTAATTTCACTCCGCAGGATGAGTATGTTATTTTTAAGTTTTTTGATATTTAGTTTAAGTTTATTAGGGTTATCCTTTAGCAACTGGCTTTTATTTGTTCTAAGAATGGAATTTCTATTATTTATCTTTATTTTTATATGTTTTAATTATGGTCTGTTGAGCTTAAGTAGTAGAGTTATTAAATATTTCATCTTACAAACAATTGGTAGTATCTTCATTTTTTTAGGGGGGTATGGTGTTTTGGAAAGGGCCATATTTAATACGAGTTTAGTAATATTGTATTGAACTGGATTATTTCTGAAACTTGGTCTTTTCCCTTTTCATTTTTGGGTTGTGCCTGTTATTAGGTATTTACCTTTTTATATGATTTTTTTGGTTAGTAGCGTCTTAAAGATTTTACCTCTTTATACTTTATATCTTACTTTTTTTTATTTATATTATATTCATTTTAATCTTTTATTATGGGTTGGGATATTAAGTATTTTGTTTGGTATAAGTTTAGGTTTAAAAGCAATAACTTTACGGAGTATAATAGGGGCTTCTTCTATTTCACAAACTGGCTGGTTTGCGGTTGCCGTTACCGTTGGCCATTTACTTTTCTATTTTAGAGTTTATTTTTACAATTTAGTTCTCTTAATAGTTAGTTTATTATATAAGCAATATTTAATATCCAGTTTTCTTTTATTAAGATTAGGGGGTTTACCTCCTTTTAGGTTATTTTTTGCTAAATTAATGGTATTAACGGAAGTGTGAGTTAGGGGTATTGGTTTAATTTTAATAGTTGGTATATTAGTCAGGTCTGTTTTTAGCCTTTTTTACTATATAAAATATTCACAATTATTATTTATAAATAAAAGGGTAAATAAATTTAAAATAAGGTTTATGTTCCTATTTCTTGGTAATCTGGCAGGTGTATTAAGAATTTTTTTTTATAGCTGAGTTAAAGCATAAGATTTTTAATCTTAAGGCGGGTTACCCTTTGCGTTGGTTTTATTCTACAAATCATAAAGATATTGGGACTTTATATATAATTTTTGGAGTTTGATGTGGTATAGTAGGAACTGGTCTTTCCTTATTGATTCGTATAGAGTTGGGGACCGCTGGCGTATTAACTGATGAGCACTTTTACAATGTTATTGTTACTGCCCATGCCTTTGTAATAATTTTTTTTATAGTAATGCCAATTATAATTGGGGGTTTTGGCAATTGAATAGTTCCGTTGTTAATTGGCGCCCCAGATATAAGTTTCCCACGAATAAATAATATAAGTTTTTGGTTGTTACCTCCGGCTTTTTTATTATTAATTAGTAGTAGATTAGTAGAAGGTGGGGCGGGTACTGGTTGAACTGTTTATCCTCCTTTAAGTTCTTTGGTTGGCCATAGGGGGGCTTCTGTTGATTTGGCTATTTTTTCTTTACATTTAGCTGGTATATCTTCCATTTTGGGTGCTATTAATTTTATTACTACTATTTTTAATATACGTGCCCCCGGGATAAGGATGGAACGGGTTAGATTATTTGTTTGATCCATTTTAATTACAGTATTTTTATTATTGCTTTCTTTGCCCGTATTGGCTGGAGCTATTACAATATTACTAACGGATCGTAATTTTAGAACAGCCTTTTTCGATCCGGCTGGTGGGGGGGATCCGATTCTTTACCAACACCTTTTTTGATTCTTTGGCCACCCTGAAGTTTATATTTTAATTTTACCGGGCTTTGGTATTGTTTCTCATATTTTGGGTAACCACGGAGTAAAACAACCTTTTGGGACTTTAGGTATAATTTATGCTATAATTTCTATTGGAGTTTTAGGTTTTATTGTTTGGGCCCATCATATGTTCACTGTTGGCATAGATGTCGATACCCGAGCTTATTTTACAGCAGCTACAATGGTAATTGCTGTACCAACTGGTATTAAGGTTTTCAGTTGGCTTATAACTCTTTATGGGTTAAAACATTCTTTGGGGGCCGCTTTGTATTGGGTTTTAGGTTTTATTTTTTTATTTACTTTAGGAGGACTTACCGGTATTGTTTTATCAAATGCCTCTTTAGATATTATATTGCATGATACTTATTATGTTGTTGCTCATTTTCATTATGTATTATCTATAGGTGCAGTGTTTGCTATTTTTGCTGGTTTTGTTTTTTGATTTCCTGTAATAACAGGTTTATATTTAAATGAATTGTTAGCCAAATGCCAATTTATTATTATATTTGTAGCTGTAAATTTAACCTTTTTTCCCCAACATTTTTTAGGTTTGGCGGGCATACCACGGCGTTATGTTGATTATCCAGATTCCTATTTTTTATGAAACCAAATCTCCTCTTTTGGTTCTCTTATGAGTTTATTTGCGGTTTTATTTTTTATAGTAATTGTTTGGGAGGCTTTTCTAAGCCAACGGGCTTATGTTTTTAGGGGGCAAGCTTCTTACTCTCGGGAATGAGAATGTAATTTGCCTCCAGATTTCCATGGTAATTTGGAAGTTTCTATTGGAACTTCTTGTAAATGTAGTATAATAAAAAATACTTTTCGCTTACAACGAAAGAACCTATTTGCGTTTACTTAATTTTAGTGATCAATGAGTTGGTATATTTTAATGGTAACGGATTTAATAATAATAAGTAATTCTTGTACCTTTTGCATAATGGATTTACAATAATTTGTTTAAATATGCTAAAACGAAGATGGTTGAGCTATTTAAGGTAGCTTATTAGGGTTATTTATTACCTGTAGCATAAGGTTCGATTAATTTTAAATAGGGGTGATATTCCATTCAAAGCCATAGATAACTTTTTGGGTAGGAAATATATCTGGTATTAATAAAATTTGGGAATTATAAGGTTTCCAAAGGGCTCAAAAGAGTATTATTAGATTATAAATTTGGCTTAAGAGTCGGATTGCCCTTAATACTATAATAGATTCTTAACCGTTTGAGTTTATTACTATCTAACTTTCTGAAATTGCTTTTAGGTATAAAATGTAAATATTAGTAGTACAATAATTCTTTAAAAGGAACTCGGCAAAAATAACTCTCAACTGTTTATCAAAAACATAACTATAAGGTTATATTTATAGCGATTTCTGCTCAATGTTAAAATAAATAGCCGCAGTACCCTGACTGTGCTAAGGTAGCATAATCAATAGGCTTATAATTGAAGTCTGGTATGAAGGAAAATTTGGGAGCTAACTGTCTCTTTAGGAATATTTGAATTTTTTTATAAAGTGCAAAAACTTTAAATTAATTATTAGACGAGAAGACCCTAGAAATTTTTTAAATTATTTTGTTGGGGCGACAAGGTAACAGTTAAACTTACCTATATATATTTGAAGCATTAAGGCGGTATAGAGAAATTACTCTAGGGATAACAGCATAATTTAATAAAGTTTGTGACCTCGATGTTGGACTAGGTACTTTTAAGTTTAGAAGAATTAAATGGTTGCTCTGTTCGAGCAGATTCTACCTACATGATCTGAGTTCAGACCGGCGCAAGCCAGGTCAGTTTCTATCTTTTAAATATTTATTATTGGAGTACGAAAGGAAAGGTAATAATTTATTATAATTTGGCAGAATATATGCGTTTGATTTAGGTTCAAAATATAACTTTATGTTAATTATTTAGAAACAGTATTATAGAATATATCAACTTTGGGAGTTGGAGATTGGATTGGACCATTTCTAAAGAAGCAATACTTTAAAAGAAGAAGACCTAATTTGCATTTAGATAGCGCATTATGCTTGCTTCCGTGCTTCCTTGAGGTTATGTATTTGCTACTTTTTTTTTATATATATGTATGGGTTTTGTTTATTTCAGTAAACCGCAAGAGGTCTTAGTTATATTATTACTAACTATTATTGGAACAACCTATTGGTATTGATTAACACATAGTCTTTATTTAGCCTATTGACTTTTTATGGTCTATGTGGGAGGTTTGTTGGTATTGGTTATTTATTTGGTTCTTGTTTCAAGTAATTACTACTCAAATAAAAACATTTCTTGACGTTTTATAGGGTTGCTTAGTTTTATTTTTTTGGTATTGGATTATTCAGGTTCTTTTAGTGCCCGACATAAGGTAATGAGTGCCACTATTTATACCTATAGGTTTAGTAATATTAGTTTATTACTTTTGGGTCTTTTATTATTGTTTTTATTTTTATATCTTTGTAATATAGTATGTTTATCTGGTCGGACAATTCGGATTGGTTCTGCAACATAAACAACGGTTATCTGTTCTATTATTTCTAAGAGCTTTGATAAGTTTCTTAATAAGGATTTATTTATTTAAAAGTTGCGATTGTATTATTTATTGGGGTTGTGAATTTTTTACAGTTAGAAGACATTCCTTAAATTTTTATTGAATTTCTGACTGGGTTAGCTTAAGTTTTAGAAGCTTAGTGTTTTTGGTATCTTTTTGCGTCTTTTGTTTTGCACGGTGGTATATGAGGGAAGATGTTTTTTATTACCGTTTTATATGATTATTATTATCTTTTGTAATTAGTATAAATTTGCTAATTTATTCTGGTTCCTTTTTAAGCTTAATAGTAGGATGAGATGGCTTAGGTGTAACTTCTTTTTTACTCATTGTTTATTATGAAAGCAAAAGAAGTATGTATGCAGGGTTCTTAACACTTTTAGTTAATCGGCTTGGGGATCTTTTTTTAATATGTTTATTTTTTTACTTTTGTTTACAGGGTTTAAGTTTATTAGGCAATTACCAAAGGAATATTATTCTTGTATTATTTACTATGGGGGCTTTAACTAAGAGAGCCCAATATCCGTATAGAACTTGGTTACCGGCGGCTATAGCTGCTCCTACACCTGTTAGAGCTTTAGTTCATTCTTCAACTTTAGTAACTGCGGGTATTTATATTTTGGTACGGGCTAGAATAACGAGGCCTCTACCACAGAGAATGCTTAACGTATTGCTTTTGAGGGGAAGAGTAACTACTTTATTGGGGGGATTATGCGCAAGAACAGAATTTGATATTAAAAAAATTATTGCTTTTTCCACTTTAAGTCAGTTAGGGGTTATAGTTTTTTGTTTAGGATTAGGGAGTACTTTTTTAGCTTTAATACATCTTTATATACATGCTCTTTTTAAAGCTCTATTGTTCATGGTTGCGGGTTGTATGTTGCTGTTAAGTTATGGTGTCCAAGATATTCGGCTATTAGGTAGTTTAACGAAACGTTATCCTATTTTTTTGGTTTTTTTAAATGTTTCTTTTTTTAATTTAATTGGTTTACCTTTTTATAGAGCTTTCTACTCCAAACATTCCATTTTAAATTTATTAGGGAGAAGGTCTGTGAATTTTTTTAGAATGGTTGTTATATGTTTAGGGGTTGGTTTGACAAGCATTTATTCTTTGCGGTTTTTAAAGGTTTTAAATTGGAATCAAAGTAGAATGGTTGTAAGCCAAGTTAACAATTTCCCCTTATTATTTTATATTCCATTTATTATTTTATTTTCTGGTAGTATTTTTTTAGGGAAATTTTTTAGTTATATAAATCCTTCTTTATATATTAGAAATCTTACTTTAAAAATTTGGGAACCCTTGATTTATATTTTAATTTTGAGTTTCCTCTTTTGAAGATTGTTTTTTTTTAAAGTAGGGAGATCAAATATTTTAGTTAGAATATTTTATACAAGCTTTTTGTGGGGTAGGGGGCCTTATTTAGTAAGAGGGTTTACAAGTTGTAAGAAATCTTTGGAGTGTGGTTGGGTGGAGCCGGCTGTGTATATATCAAAGTTCCAAACGGGCCTAAAGAGAATTAATCAGAGTTTTCTTTTAAATCATTGGTTTGCAGTTTCCTATTTTTATTTATCTGTTTGAGGATTTTTGATATGATTTTTATTCTTACGTTTATCTTAGTAATTTTATGTGTTCTACTTGGTGTTGCTTATCTAACTTTACTGGAACGAAAAATCTTATCTTATATACAACTACGGAAAGGGCCTAATAAAGTAGGAATTATAGGTTTGGTGCAACCCTTAGGTGATGCTGTTAAATTATTTTTGAAGCAACTAATTATCCCATTATGGGGAAATAAATGACCTTTTATAATTAGGGCTCTTTTGGGGTTAAGTATTGGCTTAGCTCTGTGAGGGGTAATGCCAAGGTTTTACCAGGTTAATTTTAAAAGGGTAAGTTTTATAATTTTTATTTGTATTAGTTCTCTAAATGTTTATATTACTATAGGAGCTGGTTGGGCTTCCAATTCAATATATAGATTTTTAGGGGCTCTCCGTGCTAGTGCACAAACTATTAGTTATGAGGTATGTTTGGTCTTAATTCTCTTTTTCCCCCTTTTTATCAACCAAAGTTTTTCCTTGGAAAGGTTTTTGGAAGCTTATCCTTTTTTAATTTTGATACCTCTTTTAGGGGCGTCTTGGTTTGTTACCAGGCTAGCTGAAACGAACCGTGCTCCTTTTGATTTTGCAGAAGGGGAATCGGAGTTAGTTTCCGGATTTAATGTGGAATATGGTGGTGGTTTATTTGCGTTACTTTTTTTGGGTGAATATACGGTTATTTTTTTTTTAAGATTATTTGGTACTTTGCTTTTTTTAGGCCCTTCTTTTTCCTTCTTTTTGGTGTTAGGTACTTTTATGTTATGTTTTTTGTTCCTTTTTATTCGGGGGATTTATCCACGCCAACGTTATGATTTATTAATAAATATTTGTTGGAAGAACTTACTTCCTTTTAGGATAGGAGTTTTAAGTTTAAGATGTTTATTATTTTATATTTAGTGACTTGTCATTGAACGGCTTATTCTGTTCTATTCTTTTTAATGCTATTAATATGATATAATAAAAGGACTTTGCTGGCTAGATTAATTTGTTTAGAGATAATAATGTTTGCTTTACTGGTAATGTTTTTATACCTTTTTTCACACAGTTGGGCCCTAAGCTTAAATATTTATATTATACTTTTGAGATTTGTGGTGGGTGGTGCTGTTTTGGCCTTGGGACTTTTAGTTTGTTTATTACGGTTACATGGTAATGATTCCGTTCGGAATCTTTTTTTTGCATAAGATTCGTTTTAGTGAAAATTTGTTGGGTCTTGCTACTCCTGTTAATATTTCAATTTGGTGGAATATTGGTTCGATTTTAGGATTAATATTAGGCTTGCAAATTATCACTGGCATTTTGTTGTCAATTCATTATACTGCGGATATATTAAATACTTTTAATTCTATTGTACACATCATACGAGATGTTCCAGGAGGTTGGGCTATTCGGTCTTTACATGCTAATGGAGCCTCTATATTTTTCTTAATAATTTATTTACATATTGGGCGGGGTATTTATTACCAAAGTTATTTGCTTCAACACCGAACTTGGCTAGTGGGAGTTACTATTTTTTTACTAAGGATAGCTACTGCTTTTTTAGGTTATGTGTTACCATGAGGTCAAATATCATATTGGGGGGCGACAGTAATTACTAATTTGTTAAGTGCGGTTCCTTATTTTGGTGACTCATTAGTGGTTTGGATTTGAGGGGGGTTTTCTGTTGGGCAGGCTACGTTGAATCGTTTTTATACTTTCCATTTTTTATTACCTTTTGTTTTAGTTATATTGACTCTTTTACATCTTTTATTTCTTCATGAAAAAGGTTCCAGTAATCCTTTAGGTTTGAAAAATCATAGAACTAAGATCAGTTTCCACCCTTATTTTACTTGAAAAGATCTAGTAGGTTTTCTTATTACTTTGGGGTTATTATTTTTTGTTGTTCTTTTTACTCCTAATTTATTTACGGATCCAGAAAATTTTATTGAAGCCAATCCAATGGTTACCCCTATTCACATCCAACCTGAATGATACTTTTTATTTGCCTATGCTATTTTACGGTCTATTCCTTCAAAATTAGGTGGAGTGTTAGCTCTTGCAGGGTCCATTTTTATTCTATATTTGTTTCCTTTAGGCATAGGATTTAAATTAAGTAATATGGCTTTCAATTTTGTTGCTCAAATAGTTTTTTGGTTTTTTGTAGTAATTTTTATATTATTAACATGATTAGGTGCTTGTCCGGTGGAAGAGCCATATATTTCTCTTTCACAACCTTTGACCGTTCTGTATTTTATATGTCCTCTATTGTTATTATTGTCCTTAAAATATTTTAAAGTATAGTTTACTCTAGTTTAATAAATATTTGCTTGTCAAGTAAAAGAAGCATTATAAAGTGCGGGTATAGTATTAGTTTAAAGTAAAACATGAAATTGCAAATTTCAAAATAAGTGTACTATTACTAGCAGCTATAGCTTAGATTTAAAGCAATACTTTGAAGGGGTATAGAGATAAAATTTGGTTGCAATGAGCTGATGAGCCCAATTAAATTTAATGGATCCGGCATCTCTTGTACAAAGGGAAATACTACTTTTCCATGACCATGCTTTAATAATCATTAGGGGTATTTTTATTTTAGTATCTGTTGTAGGGTGATTAATGTTAAAATCGACTTTTTCCAGTCGACGAGTTTATGAGGCCCAAACTTTAGAAATTATTTGGACCGTTTTACCGGCGTTATTATTATTAACTTTAGCTTTACCTAGTTTACGTTTACTATATTTAGTGGATGAGCATTCTATGGACTGTAAAAATACGTTAAAGGTGGTGGGCCATCAATGGTATTGAAGTTATGAAAATCCTTTTTTAGGTAATGAAAATTTTGATAGTTATATATTACCTCCTACGGATCCTACTTGGGGAGGTTACCGTTTATTAGATGTAGATAAACGGGTGGTTTTACCAGTAGGGGTAGATAGTTCGGTTGTGGCTACTTCTGTAGATGTTATTCACGCTTGGGCTTTACCATCACTGGGTGTTAAAATAGACTCTGTTCCTGGTCGTTTAAATATAATAAGTGTAACACCTCTTTTATCAGGTGTTTATTACGGACAATGTTCTGAGATTTGTGGAGCTAATCATGCTTTTATGCCTATTGTTGTTGAATCTATTCCTGTAATACATTATTTAAATATTTAGTATTTTAATTAGTATATAAGTATACTTACCTTCCAAGTAAGAGGTCTATTGTTGATTAATTAAACATAAGATAATAAATCTGTAGATTTGTGGTATCTAATATCCTAATAGGTGTTTAACGAGTCTTATTTTAATATTTCAAAGAGAATATAGGATTGTAAGTCCTAAGGTGGTGCAAACCTTAGATTTATAAGTTATTTAAACTAGTAGCCTTCAAAGCTGAATAAGCTTATTGCTAAATCTATACTTAAAATTTTTCAGGGGCACCGCGGAGACCCCG